AATTAGTAAAGAATTAGAAAATCAATTAAAAGAATTAGCTATTGAATTTACTAATCAATTTATAAATAAATAATTATAAATTTTAATTATTTATATAAAATAAATTTATTTATATTCATAGATTTAGTTCTTTTTAAAATAAGTTATAAATATAAATTAGTTTTATTTATAATTTATTCTAAAGCCTGAAAAATAAATAAATTTTTATTATATAAAAATTTTATATAATTATAAAATAATTAGTATAAATAAGCTTAATATTTTACAATACTTACACTTTTTACCTATCATGTTTTAGTCTAAAACAATTTTATGAAAAAATTTTAAGATTGGTTTCTTGCTTAGATGCTTTCAGCAATTATCCATTATAAATTTAGCTACTCGGCGTTGCTCCATTAGAACAACCGATACACCAGTGATTTACCCTCTTCGGTCCTCTCGTACTAGAATTAGAGTCTTTCATTTTTCAATTTATCTATAGAAGATAGGATCCAAACTGTCTCACGACGTTCTAAACCCAACTCACGTACCACTTTAATCGGCGAACAGCCGAACCCTTGGAACCTTCTTCAGCTCCAGGATGTGATGAGTCGACATCGAGGTGCCAAACGACTCCGTCGATAGGAGCTCTTAGGAGTCATCAGCCTGTTATCCCCGGAGTACCTTTTATCCGTTGAGCGATAATCTTTCCACAAAGAATTATCGGATCACTATGACCGACTTTCGTCCCTGTTTGATATGTCTATCTTACAGTCAAGCAAGCTTATACCATTACATTCTACAATTGATATTTTCCCAATTTGAGCTTACCTTTGTACACCTCCGTTACTCTTTGGGAGGTGACCGCCCCAGTCAAACTACCAACCATACATTGTCTGTCGTTAAGACATTAGTTATTTATAATAATAAGAGTGGTATTTCAAAGAAATCTAAACAATTCACTAGCATGAAGGTCTAAGATTACCACTTATTCTACACATATTTTATAAAATAACAATATAAAGATGTAGTAAAGGTTCACGGGGTCTTTCCGTCTAACTATAGAAAATCCGCATCTTCACGGATAATTCAAATTCACTGAGTTTATGTTGGAGACAGCGGGGATGTCGTTACACCATTCATGCAGGTCGGAACTTACCCGACAAGGAATTTCGCTACCTTAGGACCGTCAGAGTTACGGCCGCCGTTTACTGGGACTTTTATTCAATGCGCAAACATCTCCTATTAATCTTCCAGCACCGGGCAGGTGTCAGACCCTATACGTCATCTTACGATTTAGCAGAGTCCTGTGTTTTTATTAAACAGTCGCAACCCCCAATTCTGTGCCACCTTCTTATTATTTCGTCGATAAACATTTAAATAAAAAGGTACTCTTTCTCCCGAAGTTACAGAGTCATTTTGCCGAGTTCCTTCAACATAATTATCTCATACACCTTAGTCTACTCGACCTATCCACCTGTGTTGGTTTAGGGTACGGTTTTTTAGTTTTCAGCGGTTATGTACCAAGGTTGGCTTATTTGTCTCAAATACACTTAAAAAAAAATCTCTTTAATTTTTAAATGTCAAACATTTAAGTTTGTATGAAGTTTGGTGTTTTGCCTTTTATCTTGTTTCTAAATAACTTTCCATTTTTAAGTTATCTCTCAGATCATAACTTGACTTCTATTAAATTAGAATTTAAAAAGTTGTTTCTTGAAAATATTGCTATTTTGTCACTTTTTATTAGAAATTGAATTTCACAATTTTCCCATCATAGTAAGCTTTCGCCTAATTCTACTTAGGGGCCGTCTAACTCTATGTAGTTAATCTTAACATAGAAACCCTTGGATTTTCGGTGATAATGATTCTTATCATTATTTTTTGTTACTAATGCCAGCATTTTCTATTCTGATATCTTCAATATATTTAACAACATATCTTTAACAACATACAGAATGTTCCGCTACCGTTATATTAAATAAATATAACTTGACGCTTCGGTAAATTTCTTTAGTCCCGATACATTTTAGGCGCAAAAAAACTAGACCAATGAGCTATTACGCTTTCTTTAAAGGATGGCTGCTTCCAAGCCTACCTGTTGGTTGTCATTATTTTTTCACTTCCTTTCTCACTTAGAAAATTATTTAAGGACCTTAGCGTTCAATCTGGGCTGTTTCCCTCTCGACAATGGACCTTAGCGCCCAATGTCTGTCTATTTAAATACTTATTTTTGTATTCGGAGTTTCTAAAAGTTCAGTAAGATTTTAACCCCCCTAGCTTAATGAGTGCTCTACCCCAAAAAAAGATCTTTAAATGCTCTACTTCAATAGATTTCGCGGAAAACCAGCTATCTCTGAGTTTGATTGGCCTTTCACCCCTAATCACAAATCATCCCCGTATATTGCCACATACGTGGGTTCGATCCTCCAAATAGTTTTACCTATTCTTCAATCTGTTCATAATTAGATCACTCAGTTTCGGGTCTTATTTTTATAACTTATTATAAGCTTTTTAAAACTTGATTTCTCTACGCCTATTTTTTTTATAAATTAAGCTTGCTAAAAAAATAAACTTGCTGGCCCATTATGCAAAAGGTACACTGTCACTTTATAAAAAAGCTTCAATTGATTATTAGCATAGAGTTTCAGAATTATTTCAAACTCGAAAGCTCTATTTCACCTTTCCTTTACAGTACTTGTTCACTATCGGTCATTAATTATTTTATAGATTTTGAGGGTGGTCCCCCAATATTCAAAAAAGATTACACATACCTCTTTTTACTTATAAAAATAAAATATATAAATAAATACTTACAGGACTATAACCTTTTTACGTAAATGTTTTAACATTTTTCAGATATTTATAAATATTTTTATATACTTTCTTATAATCTATTTTCCATTTTCACTCGTCATTACTCACGGAATCTCGTTTGATTTTTTCAATAGTTACTAAGATATTTCAATTCACTATGTTTAAAATTTTCACAAAGAAAAAGTTTTCTTTAGGAAATCTATATATTAAAATATATAAATATTACATATAGCTTTTCGTTTTTATTACGTCCTAAAAATATTAATTAATGCCTAGGCATCCCCTCTATGCTTTTTTTATGTAACTTTACAATTATTCTATTAAAATAATTTTTTTATAAAATTTAAATCTTATAATATATTAAAATAAATTTTTATTTATAAGATTATATTTATAAAAAAAAATTATTTTAATAGAATAAATAAATATTTTTAAAAAAATTTATAAAATCTGAAATTATTTTAAATTCATGTATAAAAAAAAAATTTATCTAAATACTTTTTAATGAAGGGAATTAAGATTTAAATAATATTATTTATTCTATAAATTATAAAAGTTTGATCATAAAACATAATAAATAATAACAATATTTTTATTGTTAAAATAATAATAAATTAATTCAATATAAAATGAATTTAAAAATTTTCATAGAGTTTGATCCTGGCTCAGAATAAATGCTATTGGTATGCTTAACACATGCAAGTCAAATGTTGAAAAACATGGCAAACGGGTGCGTAACACGTGAATAATCTACCCTTTAGTTCAGCATAATTATTTTATAAAAATTCTGAATAAAAAATAAAGTTTAAAAAACGCTATTGGATGAGTTTGCGGAAGATTAGGTAGTTGGTAGTTTAAAAGACTTACCAAGCCTACGATCTTTAGCTGATTTGAAAGAATGATCAGCCACATTGGGACTGAGACACGGCCCAAACTTTTTTAAAGGCAGCAGTGAGGAATATTGGACAATGGGCGAAAGCTTGATCCAGCAATACCAAGTGAGTGAAGAAGGCTAATAGGTTGTAAAGCTCTTTCATTAAGGAAGAAAAAAGACAGTACTTAAAAAAGAAGTTCCGGCTAATTTCGTGCCAGCAGCCGCGGTAATACGAGAGGAGCGAGCATTATTCGAAATGATTAGGCGTAAAGGGTTTGTAGGTTGTTTTTTAAGTTGAAAAAAAAAAATTAGAGCTTAACTTTACTTCTTTTTTCAAAACTAATAAACTAAGAGTATAAATAGAGGATAATAGAATTCTTATTGTAAGGATAAAATCTTGTAATAATAAGAGGAATTTTCATGGCGAAGGCAATTATCTGGGTATATACTGACACTGAGAAACGAAAGCTTGGGTAGCGAACGGGATTAGATACCCCGGTAGTCCATGCTGTAAACGATGAGTGCTCATATTTAGAAAATTTTAGATATATTTTTGAAGCAGCTAACGCGTTAAGCACTCCGCCTGAAGAGTATAATCGCAAGGTTGAAATTCAAAGGAATTGACGGGAGTCTACACAAGCGGTGGAGCATGTGGTTTAATTCGACAATACGCGCAAAACCTTACCAATCCTTGTCAATATTTTTAAAAAATTAATTTAAAAAATACAGGCGTTGCATGGCTGTCGTCAGCTCGTGTTGTGAGATGTTTGGTTTATTCCCTTAACGAGCGAAACCCCTATTTTTAATTGCTAATTTAGAATAAAAGATCTTTATTTTAAAAGTACTTTAGAAAAAAAGTTGATAATAAATTAACGGAAGGTGGGGATTACGTCAAGTCTTCATGGCCCTTATGGATTGGGCTACACACGTGCTACAATGATAAACACAATGAGAGGCAATAATTATAAAAAATTGGAGCAAATCTTTAAAATTTATCTTAGTTCGGATTATGGGCTGCAACTCGCCCATATAAAGTTGGAATCGCTAGTAATCGCAAAACAGCATGTTGCGGTGAATATGTTACTAGACTTTGTACACACCGCCCGTCACATCATGGAAGTTAATTCATTTTAAAATAAAAAATTTGTTTATTTTTTTATAAAAAAATATTTAATATTTATTATATAAAATTTAATATATTTTTTTTACTAAGAAGGGTTTAGTAACTGTGATGAAGTCGTAACAAGGTAGTCGTAGGGGAACCTGTGGCTGGAAGAGCTCTGATAAACTTTATATATATTATATATATAATTAATATTCTTAATTATATATACAATATATTTTAATACAATGTCTATAAATAAAAAATATAGTGAATATTTAATAAAAACACTTCCAATAATTAATTATACCTTTAACAAAAAAGAATTATCTTTAAACATTCCTTCAAAAAAAATAATTCCTATTTTTTTTTTTTTAAAATATCACACAAATTGTCAATATAAAGTTATATCTGATATTTGTGGTGTAGATTATTTAAATAAGTTGAATCGTTTTGAAGTTGTTTATAATTTACTAAGTATTCGTTTTAATTCTAGAATTAGAATAAAAGTTATTATAAATGAACTACAATCAATCGATTCTATAACTCATATTTATAAAGCAGCTTCTTGGTGGGAACGTGAAGTTTGGGATATGTTTGGTATTTTTTTTTTTAATCATCCAGATTTACGTAGAATATTAACTGATTATGGTTTTGAAGGTCATCCTTTACGTAAAGATTTTCCTTTAAGTGGTTATTTAGAAGTATATTATAATGAATTAAAAAAAAGAGTAGTTTATGAACCTATTCAATTATCTCAAAAATATAGATTATTTGAATTTAATACTCCTTGGAATAAAAAATAATAATTAAATTTTATATTAATTGTTATTAAGTAATTATTAATTTTAAGTGGTTAATTTTTAAAAATAAAAATGCGGTGGATTAAAAATTCATTATTATCTGTGGTAAATAATCATATAGTTGATTATCCTACACCTATTAATGTAAATTATTATTATGGTTTTGGTTCTTTATCTGGTTTAATGTTAGTGGTACAAATATTGACTGGTATTTTTTTAGCAATGCATTATACCCCTCATATAGATTTAGCTTTTAATAGTGTAGAACATATTATGCGAGATGTTAATTATGGTTGGTTAATTAGATATATTCATGCTAATGGTGCTTCTTTTTTTTTTATAGTAGTTTATATTCATATGTTTAGAGGTTTATATTATGGATCATATATAACACCAAGAGAATATTTATGGTGTTCTGGTGTTTTAATTTTTATAGCTATGATGGCGACAGCATTTATGGGTTATGTTTTACCTTGGGGACAAATGAGTTTTTGGGGAGCTACTGTTATTACTAATTTATTTTCAGCTATTCCTTATATAGGTAAAGATATTGTTGAATGGTTATGGGGTGGATTTTCAGTAGATAATCCTACTTTAAATAGATTTTTTAGTTTACATTTTACATTACCTTTTGTTATAATAGGTTTAGTATTATTACATTTAGTATTATTACATGAAAATGGTTCTAATAATCCTTTAGGTATTTATATAAAAATAGAAACTATACCTTTTTATCCTTATTTTTATGTTAAAGATTTATTTGGTTTTATTGTATTAATGTTTATTTTTTCTATTTTTGTATATTATTATCCTAATACTTTAGGTCATCCAGATAATTATATTCCAGCTAATCCTATGAAAACTCCTTTACATATAGTACCTGAATGGTACTTTTTACCTTTTTACGCTATATTAAGATCTATACCAAATAAAATTGGAGGTGTTATAGCTATGTTTGGTTCTCTATTAATATTATTAACTATTCCTTTTACAAATTCTTCAGAAGTTAGAAGTACTGTTTTTCGACCTATATTTAAAGTTTTATATTGGTTATTAGTTGTATCTTTTTTAATTTTAGGTTGGATAGGTCAAATGCCAGTTGATTACCCTTATACTGAAGTAGGTATTATAGCTATGATTTATTATTTTTTCTTTTTTTTAATAATAATTCCTTTTATAGGTCATTTAGAATCTTATTTAATACGTTATTATAAAAAATAAATATATTTAATGAAAACAAATTATTCTATTATTTTTATATTTTTACTTATTAGCTTAGTCTTATCTTCTATTATTTTTATGTTATCTTTTGTATTAATACAACAAAAAGATGATTTAGAAAAATTAACTGCGTATGAATGTGGTTTTAATCCTTATGATGATGCAAGAAAAGTTTTTGATGTTAAATTTTATCTAGTGGCTTTATTATTTATAGTTTTTGATTTAGAAGCTGTTTATGTTTTTCCTTGGGTATTAACATTAAGTTCTAATTTTTCGTTAGGGTTTTGGACTATGATGGAATTCTTAATAGAATTAGTTGTAGGTTTCATTTATGTATGGTGTAGTGATGCACTAGAATGGCAATAAAATTTATTTTATTATTAGTGATTATAGATTAATGGTAAATCCTTTGCCTTCCAAGCAAATATTATGGGTTCAAATCCCATTAATCACAAAATAAATAAAATAGTCCTTTTAGTCTAGTGGTTAGGACCTTGCCTTTTCACGGCAAAAACACGGGTTCGATCCCCGTAAAGGATATTATTTTAGGGGAAATAACTCAGTTGGTTAGAGTTTTAGCTTGTCACGCTAAAGGTCGCGGGTTCGAGTCCCGTTTTTCCCGTTATTAAATCAAAAAATAATGTTATTTTTTAATTATGAAATTTTTTTTTTTTATTTATTTTCAAGTATAGCTTTAACTTCTGCTATATTTGTTATTTATTCTAAAAATACAGTTTATTCTGTATTTTTTTTAATTTTAGTTTTTACAAATATGACTGGTTTATTATTAGTTGCTGAAGTAGAATTTTTAGCTATAATGTTAATTATTATTTATGTAGGAGCTATTACAGTTTTATTTCTTTTTGTTGTTATGATGTTAGATATTAAAAAAATAGATAATAAAAATAATAATTACGGTTATTTACCTATTATTTTTTTAATTGGTTTTATTTTTTTTATAGAAGCTTTTCTTATTTTTAGTAAATCTTTTACTTCTTATCAATTTTTTGTTCAAAAAAATCATGAAATGTTAACTTATAATAAATTATGTTTAGTTTGGTCAAGATATCCTGCTTCTTTATATAAAGATATGCCTTATCATTATAGTAAATATTTATTTAAATTTGATTCAATTACAAATATTGAAACATTAGGTCAAATTTTATACACATATTATGCCTTCTTTCTTTTAATTGCGGGTTTAATTTTATTAATAGCTTTAATAGGTGCTGTTACTTTAACTATTGAAGAAAAAAAAGATAAAAAATTTTTAACAAAAAATTTATATCAACAATTATCTAGGAATTATTTAAATGCTATTTATAGTATTAAACAAAAATAAATATTAATAAAAATACAGCCTTAACTTAATTGGTAGAGTCTTAGCCTTCTAAGCTACATTATCTAGGTTCGAGTCCTAGAGGTTGTATTTTTTAAAATTTAAATTTTTGAAATTATTAAAATATTTATATATATTTTTTTAATGAATATATTATTTTTATATATGTTATTACAATCTGCTAAATTTATTGGTGCAGGCTTAGCTACTATCGGATTAGCTGGTGCTGGTGTTGGAATTGGTAATGTTTTTGGTTCTTTAGTTTTAGGTATTTCAAGAAATCCTTCTTTATCTCAAGATTTAATGAGAATTGCTATTTTAGGTTTCGCTTTAACTGAAGCTATAGCTTTATTTGCTTTAATGATGGCTTTTTTAATTTTATTTGCTTTTTAATTATTTTTTAAGGCCAAATAGTCTAGTGGTTAAGGCAGTGGTTTGCTAAACCATCAATTATTTAAAATAATTCGTGGGTTCGAATCCCACTTTGGCCTTTTAAATATATTTAATAAAGTAAAGATGATGTAGTTCAATTGGTAGAGCGTAGGAATCATAATCCTAAAGTTATAGGTTCAAATCCTATCATCATTAAATTAAAACGGGAGGTAGCATAGTTTGGTTAATGTACCTGTTTTGGGAACAGGAGATCATGAGTTCGAATCTCATCCTCCCGAAAGGGAAAATAGTTCAATTGGTAGAATAACAGTCTCCAAAATTGTTGGTTGTGGGTTCAAGTCCCTCTTTTCTCGTTTTATATTATAATTAAATAATATTAAAAATTATAAATTATGTTAAATATTCTTTTAAAAATAGTTTTTTTAATTTTACCTTTATTAATAGCAATAGCTTATTTTACTTTAGCCGAGAGAAAAATTTTATCTTCTATACAAAGACGAAAAGGTCCTAATGTAGTTGGTACTTTTGGTTTATTACAACCTTTAGCTGATGGTTTGAAATTATTTGTAAAAGAAACTGTGTTACCAAGTAATTGTGATGTAGTTTTATTTATATTTGCTCCTATTTTAACTTTTTTTTTAAGTTTATTAACTTGGGTTGTTATTCCTTTTGGTAAAGGAATGTCTTATGCTGAACTGAATATAGGTATTTTGTATTTATTAGCAATATCTTCTTTAGGTGTATATGGTATTATAATTGCAGGTTGGTCTAGTAATTCCAAATATGCCTTTTTAGGTGCTTTACGTTCATCAGCTCAAATGGTATCTTATGAATTAACCATAGGTTTTTCAATATTGTCTGTAGTGGTTTGTGCTCAATCTTTAAATTTAATAGATATAGTTTTAAGTCAACAAAAAATTTGGTATTGTGTACCTTTATTTCCTATATTTATTGTTTTTTTTATATCATCTTTAGCTGAAACTAATAGACATCCTTTTGATTTACCAGAAGCTGAAGCTGAATTAGTTTCAGGTTATAATGTTGAATATTCTGCTATGGGTTTTGCTTTATTTTTTTTAGGAGAATATTCAAATATGTTATTAATGAGTGCTTTAACTTCTATTTTATTTTTAGGTGGCTGGTTAGCCCCTTTTTATTTAAATTTTATACCAAGTTCTTTTTGGTTAGGTTTAAAAATATCTTTTTTTGTTGTTTTATTTGTTTTAGCTAGAGCTATATTACCTAGATATCGTTATGATCAATTAATGCGTTTAGGTTGGAAAGTTTTTTTACCTTTAACTTTAGGTTGTTTTATATATACATCGGGTATATTATTAAGCTTTAATTGGTTAATTTAAAAATATAAATGATTTTATTTAATAATATTATTATTAATTTTATTTTATTTTGTCTAGGATTATTAGGAATAATATTAAATAGACAAAATATACTTATTATACTAATGTCTATAGAACTTGTTTTATTATCTATAAATTTAAATTTTATTTTTTTTTCTGTATTTATAGATGATATTATGGGTCAAATTTTTTCACTGATTATTTTAACAGTAGCTTCGGCTGAATCTGCTATTGGTTTAGCTTTAATGGTTTTATTTTTTAAAATACATGGAAATGTATCTATTTATAAAATTCATTTATTATCTTTATAATATAAAATATTATAAATATTTTTTAAATATATGTATTCTTTATCTATTATTTTTTTACCTTTATTAGGAGCTATTTTCGGGGGTTTAATGGGAAAATGGATAGGTAATATAGGATCTTCTATAATAACCACTCTTAGTATTTTTTTAACTTTTATTTTATCTGTAAGTATGTTTAAAGAATCTATGGATTTAGCTTTAAATACTCATTTAATTGTTACTACTTGGATTTCTAGTGGACTTTTTTATTGTAATTGGGCTTTTTATTTTGATACTTTAACTTTTGTTATGTTAACTGTAGTGACTGGCGTTTCTACTTTAGTTCATTTATATTCAAGTGAATATATGGGTAATGACCCCCATTTGTCTAGATTTATGTCTTATTTATCTTTATTTACTTTTTTTATGGTTATTTTAGTAACAGGAGATAATTTTATACAAATGTTTGTAGGTTGGGAAGGTGTAGGTCTTTGTTCTTATCTTTTAATTAATTTTTGGTTTACTCGTTTACAAGCTAATAAAGCAGCTATTAAAGCTATGATAGTTAATAGAATTAGTGATTTAGTTTTGCTTTTAGGTATTTTTATATTATTTAATAATTTAAAAACAGTAGAATTTTTTAGTTCTTTTGCTACTATTTCTATTTTACAAAATTATACTTTTTTATTTTTAAATTATTATTGGTCTATTATTGATATAATTTGTATTTTAATTTTTATTGGTGCTATGGGAAAATCCGCTCAAGTTTTTTTACATATATGGTTACCTGATGCTATGGAAGGACCTACACCAGTTTCAGCTTTAATTCACGCAGCAACAATGGTTACAGCTGGGGTATATTTAGTGGCTAGATGTTCTCCTATTTTTGAATATTCAGTATTTACTTTAAAAATGATTACTATTGTAGGTGCTTTAACAGCTTTTTTTGCTAGTACAGTAGGTTTAGTTCAAAATGATATGAAAAAAATAATTGCTTATTCTACTTGTAGTCAATTAGGTTATATGTTTTTTGCTTGTGGTTTATCTAATTATGCTTTAGGTGTTTTCCACTTATCAAATCATGCTTGTTTCAAAGCTTTACTTTTTTTAGGGGCAGGTTCAGTTATTCATGCTATGGGAGATGAACAAGATATTAGAAAAATGGGTGGTTTAAGACGTATATTACCTTTTACTTATATTATGTTTTTAATAGGTTCTTTAGCTTTAATGGGTTTTCCTTTTTTAACAGGCTTTTATTCAAAAGATGTTATTTTAGAAATAGCTTATGCAAGTTTTAATGAAATAGGACTTTTTGCTTATTGGTTAGGTACTATAGGAGCTTGTTTTACAGCTTTTTATTCTACTAGATTAATTTTCTTTACTTTTTTAAGTGAAACAAATGCTCATAAAAATGTGATATTACATGCGCATGATGCTCCTTTTAGAATGGCTATTCCTTTAGCTATATTAGCTTTAGGTAGTATTTTTATAGGTTATTTAACTAAAGATATGTTTATTGGTTTAGGTACACATTTTTGGAATAACGCTATTTATGTTCATCCTAATAATATACAAATGATTGATGCGGAGTTTTTACCTACAATATTTAAATTATTACCAGTTATTTTCTCAATTTTTGGTTTAATTTTAGCTTTTGTTTTATATCAATTTAATTTTAAATTATTTTATCATTTAAAAATTTCAAAAATAGGTTTATTTTTTTATAATTTTTTAAATAAAAAATGGTTTTTTGATAAAATATACTATGAATTAATTAATCAAAATATTTTACAAATTAGTTATAATATTACTTATAAATTAGTAGATAAAGGTATTATAGAATTTTTCGGTCCTTATGGATTATTATTTATTTTTTCAAATTGGAGTAAAAAAGTAATAAAAATTCAAACTGGTTTTATTTTTCATTATTCTTTATTAATTTTTTTAAGCTTAATATTTTTAACTTTTGTTATTTTAATTTCTATTTATATAAATATTATTACATTATTTATTTTTTTATTTATTATATTTTTATTTTTATAAAAATATAATAAATAACTATTTTTATTAATTATTTAAAATAAATATTATTTTATTTTAAATTTAATTATACCCGTAATTAATAGTGATTATATTATAATTTTGTTTTGTACATATATATTTATTTATAAGTTTTATTAAATTAGATAATTTTTTTTATTATTACTTAAATTTAAAGTTTTATTTATTAAATAATAAGAATTATAATTTATTTATGTGGAAATATTTTTTAATTCGGAATTATTAATAAAGATCAATCTTTATTAAGAAATCTAGAATAATTTGTTGTAGTTATATTTAAAATAAAAAAGTACATAATATTAATATAAGACTTGTTATCATTAAAGTAAATTAAAAAATCGATAAAATGATATTTAAAATTATATAAAACATAAATATATTTTTTTTATAAATTATTTATATTATTAATTTTTTAAAAAATAAAATTATATATAAAAATTTGATTTATTTTTTAAAATAGAATTAGATTTCATTAATATTTTTGAATTATTTTCTAAAATATTATCTATATAAATTTTTTTATTTAAAGAATATAAATTATATTTATTTATATTATTAATTTTTTTTTTATTAATTAAAAATAAATTAACATAATTTAATTTTTTTTTTAAAATATATGAAAAAAGTTTAATAAAATTTTCATTTATATTATTATTTTTTTTTAAATTAAAATTATTTTTTTTTTGAATATAAATATATAAAAATTTAAAAATAGAATTATCTGATTTTTGATTTATTTTTTTTATAATAATATTATTTTTTTGAATAAATCCTTCTGTATTTAAATATATACCTTTTTTTTCTAAAAAAGTTAATCCAGGTAAAATTAAATTAGATTTTTGTGCATCTAAATTAAAATGATGACCTTGATAAATTACAAAATCTTTTTTTTTTATAATATTTTTTTTTATATTTTTTTGAAAATCTGTATTATATAAATAATATAAATTACTATTTTTATTTTGAAAATTTTGTTTATTATTAAATATTTCTAAAAAATTTAAATATGATGTTTGTGAATGTAATATATTAAAACTTTTTAAAGGAATAAAAGATAAATTTTTAAATTTTTCAAAAATATAAAAAGATTCTTTTAGTTGAAAAAAAAAATTATTACCTACAATTATAATAGGATTTTTAGCTTTTTTTAATTTTTTACAAAAAGAATGTTTACCTTGTATTATATCTATTAAAGTATTTATAGTTAATCCTAAATTTTCTACAGGATAAGTATAATTATTTTTAGATCCTATAGAAGCTATTTCAAAATTACCTTTTTTTAATCTATTTATTATATGTATATTTAAAATAGAACCTTCTTGACGTATATCAGTATTTAAAATTAAGCATAAATCAGCATTTTCTATTGATTTAAAAGAAGTATTAAATAAATAATTAGATGTTAAATCAGTATTCAACTTATTTTCTTTTTTATTTGGATATAAATAAGATATATTTGAAATACCTAATTGATTTAAATTTTTTTTATAAATAAAATTAGATTCTAAATCAGTTAAATTACCTATTACACCTTGAATTTCATTAGCATCTCTTTTAAATATTTCTTTATTAATTTTTTTAAAAGCATCTTCCCAAGAAATTTCTACAAAAATATTATTTTTTTTAAATAAAGGTTTTTCTATTCTTTGATATTTTAAACTATCAAAAAAAAAACGAATTTTATTATTTATCCATTCTTTATTAATATTTAAATTAGTTCTAGGTAAAACTCTAACAACATTATTATTAAAAATATCAAAAATAATATTCGAACCTATACCATCTAATATATCAATACCTTCTTTTTTAATTAATTCCCAAGACCTAGTCTTAAAAGCAAAAGGTTTAGAAGTTAAAGCACCTACAGGACATAAATCTATTAAATTTCCTGAAAATTCGGAATAAAAAATATTTTTATTATAAAAATTTATTTCAGTTGAAGTACCTCTACCAGTTGTTCCAAAATTATCAATATTACAAATTTCATTAGAAAAACGTACACATCTTGTACAATGTATACATCTAGTCATAATAGTTTTAATAAAAGGACCTACATTTTTATCTTCTACTCCTCTTTTATTTTCAAAATAAAATCTACTTCTATCACTACCAAAAAACATAGTTTGATCTTGTAAATCACATTCTGAAGCTTGATCACAAATAGGACAATCTAATGGATGATTAATTAAAATAAATTCTAAAACACTTTCTCTAGCTTTTTGTACTAAAGGGGTATTTGTAAATATTTCCATATTAGGCATAACTGGCATAGCACAAGAAGCTACAGGTTTTGGTGAATTTTTTATTTCCACTAGACACATTCTACAATTTCCAGCTATATTTAAATTATCCTGAAAACAAAATTTAGGTATTTCTATATTAAAATTATTACAAGCTTGTAATACTGTTATATTTTTTTTTACTTTTATTTTTATATTATTAATTTTTATATTTATCATTTATTTTAAAATTATATATTTATATTTAATTATTATAACTATATAAAATAATTATATTAATAATTTTTTAAATTATTTATTATTCTTTTTTATTAACGCTTTAATAGATAATATATGACTTTGCATGATATAATTGTTAAGTATTTTTAAAATAATTTAAAGATTTGGTATTTTTAATTAATCTTTAATATTAGTAGAGAATAATTATTTTAGACCAAATAATTTTTTAATTTACTTTAATGATAACAAGTCTTATATTAATATTATGTACTTTTTTATTTTAAATATAACTACAACAAATTATTCTAGATTTCTTAATAAAGATTGATCTTTATTAATAATTCCGAATTAAAAAATATTTCCACATAAATAAATTATAATTCTTATTATTTAATAAATAAAACTTTAAATTTAAGTAATAATAAAAAAAATTATCTAATTTAATAAAACTTATAAATAAATATATATGTACAAAACAAAATTATAATATAATCACTATTAATTACGGGTATAATTAAATTTAAAATAAAATAATATTTATTTTAAATAATTAATAAAAATAGTTATTTATTATATTTTTATAAAAATAAAAATATAATAAATAAAAAAATAAATAATGTAATAATATTTATATAAATAGAAATTAAAATAACAAAAGTTAAAAATATTAAGCTTAAAAAAATTAATAAAGAATAATGAAAAATAAAACCAGTTTGAATTTTTATTACTTTTTTACTCCAATTTGAAAAAATAAATAATAATCCATAAGGACCGAAAAATTCTATAATACCTTTATCTACTAATTTATAAGTAATATTATAACTAATTTGTAAAATATTTTGATTAATTAATTCATAGTATATTTTATCAAAAAACCATTTTTTATTTAAAAAATTATAAAAAAATAAACCTATTTTTGAAATTTTTAAATGATAAAATAATTTAAAATTAAATTGATATAAAACAAAAGCTAAAATTAAACCAAAAATTGAGAAAATAACTGGTAATAATTTAAATATTGTAGGTAAAAACTCCGCATCAATCATTTGTATATTATTAGGATGAACATAAATAGCGTTATTCCAAAAATGTGTACCTAAACCAATAAACATATCTTTAGTTAAATAACCTATAAAAATACTACCTAAAGCTAATATAGCTAAAGGAATAGCCATTCTAAAAGGAGCATCATGCGCATGTAATATCACATTTTTATGAGCATTTGTTTCACTTAAAAAAGTAAAGAAAATTAATCTAGTAGAATAAAAAGCTGTAAAACAAGCTCCTATAGTACCTAACCAATAAGCAAAAAGTCCTATTTCATTAAAACTTGCATAAGCTATTTCTAAAATAACATCTTTTGAATAAAAGCCTGTTAAAAAAGGAAAACCCATTAAAGCTAAAGAACCTATTAAAAACATAATATAAGTAAAAGGTAATATACGTCTTAAACCACCCATTTTTCTAATATCTTGTTCATCTCCCATAGCATGAATAACTGAACCTGCCCCTAAAAAAAGTAAAGCTTTGAAACAAGCATGATTTGATAAGTGGAAAACACCTAAAGCATAATTAGATAAACCACAAGCAAAAAACATATAACCTAATTGACTACAAGTAGAATAAGCAATTATTTTTTTCATATCATTTTGAACTAAACCTACTGTACTAGCAAAAAAAGCTGTTAAAGCACCTACAATAGTAATCATTTTTAAAGTAAATACTGAATATTCAAAAATAGGAGAACATCTAGCCACTAAATATACCCCAGCTGTAACCATTGTTGCTGCGTGAATTAAAGCTGAAACTGGTGTAGGTCCTTCCATAGCATCAGGTAACCATATATGTAAAAAAACTTGAGCGGATTTTCCCATAGCACCAATAAAAATTAAAATACAAATTATATCAATAATAGACCAATAATAATTTAAAAATAAAAAAGTATAATTTTGTAAAATAGAAATAGTAGCAAAAGAACTAAAAAATTCTACTGTTTTTAAATTATTAAATAATATAAAAATACCTAAAAGCAAAACTAAATCACTAATTCTATTAACTATCATAGCTTTAATAGCTGCTTTATTAGCTTGTAAACGAGTAAACCAAAAATTAATTAAAAGATAAGAACAAAGACCTACACCTTCCCAACCTACAAACATTTGTATAAAATTATCTCCTGTTACTAAAATAACCATAAAAAAAGTAAATAAAGATAAATAAGACATAAATCTAGACAAATGGGGGTCATTACCCATATATTCACTTGAATATAAATGAACTAAAGTAGAAACGCCAGTCACTACAGTTAACATAACAAAAGTTAAAGTATCAAAATAAAAAGCCCAATTACAATAAAAAAGTCCACTAGAAATCCAAGTAGTAACAATTAAATGAGTATTTAAAGCTAAATCCATAGATTCTTTAAACATACTTACAGATAAAATAAAAGTTAAAAAAATACTAAGAGTGGTTATTATAGAAGATCCTATATTACCTATCCATTTTCCCATTAAACCCCCGAAAATAGCTCCTAATAAAGGTAAAAAAATAATAGATAAAGAATACATATATTTAAAAAATATTTATAATATTTTATATTATAAAGATAATAAATGAATTTTATAAATAGATACATTTCCATGTATTTTAAAAAATAAAACCATTAAAGCTAAACCAATAGCAGATTCAGCCGAAGCTACTGTTAAAATAATCAGTGAAAAAATTTGACCCATAATATCATCTATAAATACAGAAAAAAAAATAAAATTTAAATTTATAGATAATAAAACAAGTTCTATAGACATTAGTATAATAAGTATATTTTGTCTATTTAATATTATTCCTAATAATCCTAGACAAAATAAAATAAAATTAATAATAATATTATTAAATAAAATCATTTATATTTTTAAATTAACCAATTAAAGCTTAATAATATACCCGATGTATATATAAAACAACCTAAAGTTAAAGGTAAAAAAACTTTCCAACCTAAACGCATTAATTGATCATAACGATATCTAGGTAATATAGCTCTAGCTAAAACAAATAAAACAACAAAAAAAGATATTTTTAAACCTAACCAAAAAGAACTTGGTATAAAATTTAAATAAAAAGGGGCTAACCAGCCACCTAAAAATAAAATAGAAGTTAAAGCACTCATTAATAACATATTTGAATATTCTCCTAAAAAAAATAAAGCAAAACCCATAGCAGAATATTCAACATTATAACCTGAAACTAATTCAGCTTCAGCTTCTGGTAAATCAAAAGGATGTCTATTAGTTTCAGCTAAAGATGATATAAAAAAAACAATAAATATAGGAAATAAAGGTACACAATACCAAATTTTTTGTTGACTTAAAACTATATCTATTAAATTTAAAGATTGAGCACAAACCACTACAGACAATATTGAAAAACCTATGGTTAATTCATAAGATACCATTTGAGCTGATGAACGTAAAGCACCTAAAAAGGCATATTTGGAATTACTAGACCAACCTGCAATTATAATACCATATACACCTAAAGAAGATATTGCTAATAAATACAAAATACCTATATTCAGTTCAGCATAAGACATTCCTTTACCAAAAGGAATAACAACCCAAGTTAATAAACTTAAAAAAAAAGTTAAAATAGGAGCAAATATAAATAAAACTACATCACAATTACTTGGTAACACAGTTTCTTTTACAAATAATTTCAAACCATCAGCTAAAGGTTGTAATAAACCAAAAGTACCAACTACATTAGGACCTTTTCGTCTTTGTATAGAAGATAAAATTTTTCTCTCGGCTAAAGTAAAATAAGCTATTGCTATTAATAAAGGTAAAATTAAAAAAACTATTTTTAAAAGAATATTTAACATAATTTATAATTTTTAATATTATTTAATTATAATATAAAACGAGAAAAGAGGGACTTGAACCCACAACCAACAATTTTGGAGACTGTTATTCTACCAATTGAACTATTTTCCCTTTCGGGAGGATGAGATTCGAACTCATGATCTCCTGTTCCCAAAACAGGTACATTAACCAAACTATGCTACCTCCCGTTTTAATTTAATGATGATAGGATTTGAACCTATAACTTTAGGATTATGATTCCTACGCTCTACCAATTGAACTACATCATCTTTACTTTATTAAATATATTTAAAAGGCCAAAGTGGGATTCGAACCCACGAATTATTTTAAATAATTGATGGTTTAGCAAACCACTGCCTTAACCACTAGACTATTTGGCCTTAAAAAATAATTAAAAAGCAAATAAAATTAAAAAAGCCATCATTAAAGCAAATAAAGCTATAGCTTCAGTTAAAGCGAAACCTAAAATAGCAATTCTCATTAAATCTTGAGATAAAGAAGGATTTCTTGAAATACCTAAAACTAAAGAACCAAAAACATTACCAATTCCAACACCAGCACCAGCTAATCCGATAGTAGCTAAGCCTGCACCAATAAATTTAGCAGATTGTAATAACATATATAAAAATAATATATTCATTAAAAAAATATATATAAATATTTTAATAATTTCAAAAATTTAAATTTTAAAAAATACAACCTCTAGGACTCGAACCTAGATAATGTAGCTTAGAAGGCTAAGACTCTACCAATTAAGTTAAGGCTGTATTTTTATTAATATTTATTTTTGTTTAATACTATAAATAGCATTTAAATAATTCCTAGATAATTGTTGATATAAATTTTTTGTTAAAAATTTTTTATCTTTTTTTTCTTCAATAGTTAAAGTAACAGCACCTATTAAAGCTATTAATAAAATTAAACCCGCAATTAAAAGAAAGAAGGCATAATATGTGTATAAAATTTGACCTAATGTTTCAATATTTGTAATTGAATCAAATTTAAATAAATATTTACTATAATGATAAGGCATATCTTTATATAAAGAAGCAGGATATCTTGACCAAACTAAACATAATTTATTATAAGTTAACATTTCATGATTTTTTTGAACAAAAAATTGATAAGAAGTAAAAGATTTACTAAAAATAAGAAAAGCTTCTATAAAAAAAATAAAACCAATTAAAAAAATAATAGGTAAATAACCGTAATTATTATTTTTATTATCTATTTTTTTAATATCTAACATCATAACAACAAAAAGAAATAAAACTGTAATAGCTCCTACATAAATAATAATTAACATTATAGCTAAAAATTCTACTTCAGCAACTAATAATAAACCAGTCATATTTGTAAAAACTAAAATTAAAAAAAATACAGAATAAACTGTATTTTTAGAATAAATAACAAATATAGCAGAAGTTAAAGCTATACTTGAAAATAAATAAAAAAAAAAAATTTCATAATTAAAAAATAACATTATTTTTTGATTTAATAACGGGAAAAACGGGACTCGAACCCGCGACCTTTAGCGTGACAAGCTAAAACTCTAACCAACTGAGTTATTTCCCCTAAAATAATATCCTTTACGGGGATCGAACCCGTGTTTTTGCCGTGAAAAGGCAAGGTCCTAACCACTAGACTAAAAGGACTATTTTATTTATTTTGTGATTAATGGGATTTGAACCCATAATATTTGCTTGGAAGGCAAAGGATTTACCATTAATCTATAATCACTAATAATAAAATAAATTTTATTGCCATTCTAGTGCATCACTACACCATACATAAATGAAACCTACAACTAATTCTATTAAGAATTCCATCATAGTCCAAAACCCTAACGAAAAATTAGAACTTAATGTTAATACCCAAGGAAAAACATAAACAGCTTCTAAATCAAAAACTATAAATAATAAAGCCACTAGATAAAATTTAACATCAAAAACTTTTCTTGCATCATCATAAGGATTAAAACCACATTCATACGCAGTTAATTTTTCTAAATCATCTTTTTGTTGTATTAATACAAAAGATAACATAAAAATAATAGAAGATAAGACTAAGCTAATAAGTAAAAATATAAAAATAATAGAATAATTTGTTTTCATTAAATATATTTATTTTTTATAATAACGTATTAAATAAGATTCTAAATGACCTATAAAAGGAATTATTATTAAAAAAAAGAAAAAATAATAAATCATAGCTATAATACCTACTTCAGTATAAGGGTAATCAACTGGCATTTGACCTATCCAACCTAAAATTAAAAAAGATACAACTAATAACCAATATAAAACTTTAAATATAGGTCGAAAAACAGTACTTCTAACTTCTGAAGAATTTGTAAAAGGAATAGTTAATAATATTAATAGAGAACCAAACATAGCTATAACACCTCCAATTTTATTTGGTATAGATCTTAATATAGCGTAAAAAGGTAAAAAGTACCATTCAGGTACTATATGTAAAGGAGTTTTCATAGGATTAGCTGGAATATAATTATCTGGATGACCTAAAGTATTAGGATAATAATATACAAAAATAGAAAAAATAAACATTAATACAATAAAACCAAATAAATCTTTAACATAAAAATAAGGATAAAAAGGTATAGTTTCTATTTTTATATAAATACCTAAAGGATTATTAGAACCATTTTCATGTAATAATACTAAATGTAATAATACTAAACCTATTATAACAAAAGGTAATGTAAAATGTAAACTAAAAAATCTATTTAAAGTAGGATTATCTACTGAAAATCCACCCCATAACCATTCAACAATATCTTTACCTATATAAGGAATAGCTGAAAATAAATTAGTAATAACAGTAGCTCCCCAAAAACTCATTTGTCCCCAAGGTAAAACATAACCCATAAATGCTGTCGCCATCATAGCTATAAAAATTAAAACACCAGAACACCATAAATATTCTCTTGGTGTTATATATGATCCATAATATAAACCTCTAAACATATGAATATAAACTACTATAAAAAAAAAAGAAGCACCATTAGCATGAATATATCTAATTAACCAACCATAATTAACATCTCGCATAATATGTTCTACACTATTAAAAGCTAAATCTATATGAGGGGTATAATGCATTGCTAAAAAAATACCAGTCAATATTTGTACCACTAACATTAAACCAGATAAAGAACCAAAACCATAATAATAATTTACATTAATAGGTGTAGGATAATCAACTATATGATTATTTACCACAGATAATAATGAATTTTTAATCCACCGCATTTTTATTTTTAAAAATTAACCACTTAAAATTAATAATTACTTAATAACAATTAATATAAAATTTAATTATTATTTTTTATTCCAAGGAGTATTAAATTCAAATAATCTATATTTTTGAGATAATTGAATAGGTTCATAAACTACTCTTTTTTTTAATTCATTATAATATACTTCTAAATAACCACTTAAAGGAAAATCTTTACGTAAAGGATGACCTTCAAAACCATAATCAGTTAATATTCTACGTAAATCTGGATGATTAAAAAAAAAAATACCAAACATATCCCAAACTTCACGTTCCCACCAAGAAGCTGCTTTATAAATATGAGTTATAGAATCGATTGATTGTAGTTCATTTATAATAACTTTTATTCTAATTCTAGAATTAAAACGAATACTTAGTAAATTATAAACAACTTCAAAACGATTCAACTTATTTAAATAATCTACACCACAAATATCAGATATAACTTTATATTGACAATTTGTGTGATATTTTAAAAAAAAAAAAATAGGAATTATTTTTTTTGAAGGAATGTTTAAAGATAATTCTTTTTTGTTAAAGGTATAATTAATTATTGGAAGTGTTTTTATTAAATATTCACTATATTTTTTATTTATAGACATTGTATTAAAATATATTGTATATATAATTAAGAATATTAATTATATATATAATATATATAAAGTTTATCAGAGCTCTTCCAGCCACAGGTTCCCCTACGACTACCTTGTTACGACTTCATCACAGTTACTAAACCCTTCTTAGTAAAAAAAATATATTAAATTTTATATAATAAATATTAAATATTTTTTTATAAAAAAATAAACAAATTTTTTATTTTAAAATGAATTAACTTCCATGATGTGACGGGCGGTGTGTACAAAGTCTAGTAACATATTCACCGCAACATGCTGTTTTGCGATTACTAGCGATTCCAACTTTATATGGGCGAGTTGCAGCCCATAATCCGAACTAAGATAAATTTTAAAGATTTGCTCCAATTTTTTATAATTATTGCCTCTCATTGTGTTTATCATTGTAGCACGTGTGTAGCCCAATCCATAAGGGCCATGAAGACTTGACGTAATCCCCACCTTCCGTTAATTTATTATCAACTTTTTTTCTAAAGTACTTTTAAAATAAAGATCTTTTATTCTAAATTAGCAATTAAAAATAGGGGTTTCGCTCGTTAAGGGAATAAACCAAACATCTCACAACACGAGCTGACGACAGCCATGCAACGCCTGTATTTTTTAAATTAATTTTTTAAAAATATTGACAAGGATTGGTAAGGTTTTGCGCGTATTGTCGAATTAAACCACATGCTCCACCGCTTGTGTAGACTCCCGTCAATTCCTTTGAATTTCAACCTTGCGATTATACTCTTCAGGCGGAGTGCTTAACGCGTTAGCTGCTTCAAAAATATATCTAAAATTTTCTAAATATGAGCACTCATCGTTTACAGCATGGACTACCGGGGTATCTAATCCCGTTCGCTACCCAAGCTTTCGTTTCTCAGTGTCAGTATATACCCAGATAATTGCCTTCGCCATGAAAATTCCTCTTATTATTACAAGATTTTATCCTTACAATAAGAATTCTATTATCCTCTATTTATACTCTTAGTTTATTAGTTTTGAAAAAAGAAGTAAAGTTAAGCTCTAATTTTTTTTTTTCAACTTAAAAAACAACCTACAAACCCTTTACGCCTAATCATTTCGAATAATGCTCGCTCCTCTCGTATTACCGCGGCTGCTGGCACGAAATTAGCCGGAACTTCTTTTTTAAGTACTGTCTTTTTTCTTCCTTAATGAAAGAGCTTTACAACCTATTAGCCTTCTTCACTCACTTGGTATTGCTGGATCAAGCTTTCGCCCATTGTCCAATATTCCTCACTGCTGCCTTTAAAAAAGTTTGGGCCGTGTCTCAGTCCCAATGTGGCTGATCATTCTTTCAAATCAGCTAAAGATCGTAGGCTTGGTAAGTCTTTTAAACTACCAACTACCTAATCTTCCGCAAACTCATCCAATAGCGTTTTTTAAACTTTATTTTTTATTCAGAATTTTTATAAAATAATTATGCTGAACTAAAGGGTAGATTATTCACGTGTTACGCACCCGTTTGCCATGTTTTTCAACATTTGACTTGCATGTGTTAAGCATACCAATAGCATTTATTCTGAGCCAGGATCAAACTCTATGAAAATTTTTAAATTCATTTTATATTGAATTAATTTATTATTATTTTAACAATAAAAATATTGTTATTATTTATTATGTTTTATGATCAAACTTTTATAATTTATAGAATAAATAATATTATTTAAATCTTAATTCCCTTCATTAAAAAGTATTTAGATAAATTTTTTTTTTATACATGAATTTAAAATAATTTCAGATTTTATAAATTTTTTTAAAAATATTTATTTATTCTATTAAAATAATTTTTTTTTATAAATATAATCTTATAAATAAAAATTTATTTTAATATATTATAAGATTTAAATTTTATAAAAAAATTATTTTAATAGAATAATTGTAAAGTTACATAAAAAAAGCATAGAGGGGATGCCTAGGCATTAATTAATATTTTTAGGACGTAATAAAAACGAAAAGCTATATGTAATATTTATATATTTTAATATATAGATTTCCTAAAGAAAACTTTTTCTTTGTGAAAATTTTAAACATAGTGAATTGAAATATCTTAGTAACTATTGAAAAAATCAAACGAGATTCCGTGAGTAATGACGAGTGAAAATGGAAAATAGATTATAAGAAAGTATATAAAAATATTTATAAATATCTGAAAAATGTTAAAACATTTACGTAAAAAGGTTATAGTCCTGTAAGTATTTATTTATATATTTTATTTTTATAAGTAAAAAGAGGTATGTGTAATCTTTTTTGAATATTGGGGGACCACCCTCAAAATCTATAAAATAATTAATGACCGATAGTGAACAAGTACTGTAAAGGAAAGGTGAAATAGAGCTTTCGAGTTTGAAATAATTCTGAAACTCTATGCTAATAATCAATTGAAGCTTTTTTATAAAGTGACAGTGTACCTTTTGCATAATGGGCCAGCAAGTTTATTTTTTTAGCAAGCTTAATTTATAAAAAAAATAGGCGTAGAGAAATCAAGTTTTAAAAAGCTTATAATAAGTTATAAAAATAAGACCCGAAACTGAGTGATCTAATTATGAACAGATTGAAGAATAGGTAAAACTATTTGGAGGATCGAACCCACGTATGTGGCAATATACGGGGATGATTTGTGATTAGGGGTGAAAGGCCAATCAAACTCAGAGATAGCTGGTTTTCCGCGAAATCTATTGAAGTAGAGCATTTAAAGATCTTTTTTTGGGGTAGAGCACTCATTAAGCTAGGGGGGTTAAAATCTTACTGAACTTTTAGAAACTCCGAATACAAAAATAAGTATTTAAATAGACAGACATTGGGCGCTAAGGTCCATTGTCGAGAGGGAAACAGCCCAGATTGAACGCTAAGGTCCTTAAATAATTTTCTAAGTGAGAAAGGAAGTGAAAAAATAATGACAACCAACAGGTAGGCTTGGAAGCAGCCATCCTTTAAAGAAAGCGTAATAGCTCATTGGTCTAGTTTTTTTGCGCCTAAAATGTATCGGGACTAAAGAAATTTACCGAAGCGTCAAGTTATATTTATTTAATATAACGGTAGCGGAACATTCTGTATGTTGTTAAAGATATGTTGTTAAATATATTGAAGATATCAGAATAGAAAATGCTGGCATTAGTAACAAAAAATAATGATAAGAATCATTATCACCGAAAATCCAAGGGTTTCTATGTTAAGATTAACTACATAGAGTTAGACGGCCCCTAAGTAGAATTAGGCGAAAGCTTACTATGATGGGAAAATTGTGAAATTCAATTTCTAATAAAAAGTGACAAAATAGCAATATTTTCAAGAAACAACTTTTTAAATTCTAATTTAATAGAAGTCAAGTTATGATCTGAGAGATAACTTAAAAATGGAAAGTTATTTAGAAACAAGATAAAAGGCAAAACACCAAACTTCATACAAACTTAAATGTTTGACATTTAAAAATTAAAGAGATTTTTTTTTAAGTGTATTTGAGACAAATAAGCCAACCTTGGTACATAACCGCTGAAAACTAAAAAACCGTACCCTAAACCAACACAGGTGGATAGGTCGAGTAGACTAAGGTGTATGAGATAATTATGTTGAAGGAACTCGGCAAAATGACTCTGTAACTTCGGGAGAAAGAGTACCTTTTTATTTAAATGTTTATCGACGAAATAATAAGAAGGTGGCACAGAATTGGGGGTTGCGACTGTTTAATAAAAACACAGGACTCTGCTAAATCGTAAGATGACGTATAGGGTCTGACACCTGCCCGGTGCTGGAAGATTAATAGGAGATGTTTGCGCATTGAATAAAAGTCCCAGTAAACGGCGGCCGTAACTCTGACGGTCCTAAGGTAGCGAAATTCCTTGTCGGGTAAGTTCCGACCTGCATGAATGGTGTAACGACATCCCCGCTGTCTCCAACATAAACTCAGTGAATTTGAATTATCCGTGAAGATGCGGATTTTCTATAGTTAGACGGAAAGACCCCGTGAACCTTTACTACATCTTTATATTGTTATTTTATAAAATATGTGTAGAATAAGTGGTAATCTTAGACCTTCATGCTAGTGAATTGTTTAGATTTCTTTGAAATACCACTCTTATTATTATAAATAACTAATGTCTTAACGACAGACAATGTATGGTTGGTAGTTTGACTGGGGCGGTCACCTCCCAAAGAGTAACGGAGGTGTACAAAGGTAAGCTCAAATTGGGAAAATATCAATTGTAGAATGTAATGGTATAAGCTTGCTTGACTGTAAGATAGACATATCAAACAGGGACGAAAGTCGGTCATAGTGATCCGATAATTCTTTGTGGAAAGATTATCGCTCAACGGATAAAAGGTACTCCGGGGATAACAGGCTGATGACTCCTAAGAGCTCCTATCGACGGAGTCGTTTGGCACCTCGATGTCGACTCATCACATCCTGGAGCTGAAGAAGGTTCCAAGGGTTCGGCTGTTCGCCGATTAAAGTGGTACGTGAGTTGGGTTTAGAACGTCGTGAGACAGTTTGGATCCTATCTTCTATAGATAAATTGAAAAATGAAAGACTCTAATTCTAGTACGAGAGGACCGAAGAGGGTAAATCACTGGTGTATCGGTTGTTCTAATGGAGCAACGCCGAGTAGCTAAATTTATAATGGATAATTGCTGAAAGCATCTAAGCAAGAAACCAATCTTAAAATTTTTTCATAAAATTGTTTTAGACTAAAACATGATAGGTAAAAAGTGTAAGTATTGTAAAATATTAAGCTTATTTATACTAATTATTTTATAATTATATAAAATTTTTATATAATAAAAATTTATTTATTTTTCAGGCTTTAGAATAAATTATAAATAAAACTAATTTATATTTATAACTTATTTTAAAAAGAACTAAATCTATGAATATAAATAAATTTATTTTATATAAATAATTAAAATTTATAATTATTTATTTATAAATTGATTAGTAAATTCAATAGCTAATTCTTTTAATTGATTTTCTAATTCTTTACTAATTACTTTTTTAACAGCAATTTCATTTAAAATACCATTATGTTTAGTTTTAATAAATTGTAACCAAGATTCTTCAAATTGAGAAATTTTTTTTACTTCAATTTTATCTAAAAAACCTCTTACACCTAAAAAAATAATAACAATTTGATCTTCAACATTTAAAGGAACATTTAAACCTTGTTTTAACATTTCAGTTAAACGAACTCCTCTATGTAATTGTTGTTGAGTTGCTGCATCTAAATCAGAACCAAATTGTGAGAAAGCTTGTACTTCTCTAAATTGTGCTAATTCTAATTTCATGGAACCTGCAATTTGTTTCATAGCTTTAATTTGAGCTGCTGAACCTACACGGCTAACAGATAAACCAACACTAATAGCAGGTCTTTGACCTTGATTAAATAATTCTGTTTCTAAAAAAATTTGACCATCAGTAATAGAAATAACATTGGTAGGAATATAAGCTGATACATCACCAGCTTGAGTTTCAATAACAGGTAAAGCTGTTAAAGAACCCCCACCAATAGCAATATTCATTTTAGCTGCTCTTTCTAATAATCTAGAGTGTAAATAAAAAACATCACCAGGATAAGCTTCTCTACCTGGAGGTCTTCTTAATAATAAAGACATTTGACGATAAGCTACAGCTTGTTTAGATAAATCATCATAAAAAATAACAGCATGTTGTCCATTATCTCTAAAATATTCACCTAAAGTACAACCTGTATAAGGAGCTAAAAATTGTAAAGGAGCTGAATCAGAAGCGGTTGCTGCAACTATTATTGAAAAAAATAAAGCATTTTTTTCTTCTAAAGTTTTAGTTAAATCAGCTACTGTTGATCTTTTTTGACCTACAGCTACATAAATACAAAATAATTGATTATCTTTATCACCAGTTTGATGAGCTTTAACTTGATTTATTATAGTATCAATAGCTATAGAAGTTTTTCCTGTTTGTCTATCCCCAATAATTAATTCTCTTTGTCCTCTACCAATAGGTATTAAACTATCAACAGCTTTTAAACCTGTTTGTACAGGTTCACTTACAGATTGTCTAGGCATAATACCAGGAGCTTTAATTTCTACTCTACTTAATTTTTTTGATTTAATTTTACCTTTTCCATCAATAGGTTGACCTAAAGCATCAACAACACGTCCTAATAAACCTTCACCTATAGGAACACTAACAATTGATCCAGTTCTTTTTACAAAATTACCTTCTTGAATTTCTCTTTCATTACTAAAAACAACAACACCTACTACATCAGGCTCTAAATTTAAAGCCATACCTTTAATATTACCTTTATTAAATTCAACCATTTCTCCTGCTTGAATTTTAGTTAAACCATAACAACGAGCAATACCATCACTCATTGATAAAACTATACCAGTTTCTTCTAATTTTTTTTCATTTTTAAAATTTTTAATGTTAGATTCAAGTATATATGATAATTCAATTGCCATTTAAATTTAATTTTAAATAGTTAATTAAATTATTTAATATTATATTTTAAAAAAAAATTATAATATTATAAAATCTCTTCAGATAGGACTTGAACCTATAACTTTAGAGTTAACAGCTCTACACTCTAACCAATTGAGTTACTGAAGATTTTGAAGAAAATAGGATTCGAACCTATGATAGAATATTCTAATAGATTTACAGTCTATCGCCTTAAACCGCTCAGCCATTTCTTCTTTATAAAAAAGCGAAAAACGGGATTCGAACCCGCGACCTTAATCTTGGCAAGATTATACTCTACCAATTGAGTTATTTTCGCTAATTAATATTTATTGAAATATTAAATTGATTTAATAATATAATTAAATAATTATTTAAAATAATATTTGTATGTATATTTACATCAATACTTGGTAAATTTTGAAATTTTAAAAATTCTTTTTCTAATTCAAAAAAATTTAAAACATTATTAATTCTAAAATTTAAAATATTAATATTTTTTTTATTTATTAAAAAACCTTTAAAATCTTTTATATTAGGTAATATAAATATTATTAATTTTTCTAAAAAAAAATATATATTTTTTTTTCTTAAAGTTATTTTACAACCCATAATATCTCCTTTCTTTATTTTAAAAATAATATTATTTTTTTTAGATTTTGTATTTAATACTTGTTGATTCATTATCAACCTTAATAATAATATAATAGAAATCATTTTTTTTTTTTCCATATTTGAATTTTTTAAACCTATATTTAATACAATTTTATTTATTTTAGGTATTTTAAAAATATTATTTAAATTTAATTTTGTAATTAAATCATAATTAATATTATGATTATAATGATTTTTTATATAATTCATTTTATAAAATGTTAGAAGATAATGATAATATTTTAAATTGTTTTTTTTTTCTAAATTCAGAAGTTATAGGACCTAAAATACGAGTACCCATTAATTTATTTTGATTATTTAAAATAATTGCACAATTATTATCAAATTTTATATAATTACCTATAGTATTTTTAACTGGATATTTTGTTTGAATAATTAAAGCTTTTAATAAATCACCTTTATTAATTTTAATTTTTTTTTTTTTATTTAAACGTAAACTTTTAACAGATATTAAAATTAAATCACCTATTGTTCCGCTTTTTTTTTTATATATTTTTATACATTGTCCTATTTTTACACCAGTATTATCTTTTATTTTTAATTTTGTTTCAATATGAATCATAATATAAATTTTAACGAGAGTAGGACTTGAACCTACATCCTTAGGTCATGAGCCTAAAAAGTTAACCTATTACTCTATCTCGTTTTATTAAAAAAAATTATTATATAAGTAAAATAAAAATATCAAAGAAGGGACTCGAACCCTTAAATTTTACATTCTAAGTGTAACGTGTTTACCAATTCCACTACTTCGATAATAATATTATTTTTACCTACTATTGGACTTGAACCAATAACCTTTTTAAATAGGATCAGATTTTAAATCTAACGTGTTTACCAATTTCACCAAGTAGGCTTTTTTTATATGAGTTATTTAAAATTACATTTAATAGAATTAAAATACAATTTTTTTTTATTTCTTATTTCATATTTTTTTTTATTTTTTATTTGTTTTTTATATTCTGATCAAGTTATTTTTATATTTATAAAACCTATATTAAAATTAATAAATTTAAAATATTTTATTTATACGGATATTACTGAATTTTTTTTTTTTAATTTTTATTTATCAATTATAATTTCTTTAATTATTTATTTTCCTTTTTTTTTAATTCAATTTTGGTTTTTTTTATCAAAAGGATTAACTAAAAAAGAAAATAATAAAATAATTTTTTTAATTATTTATTTTTATATTTTTTATATTTTTATATTCTATTTTATTTTTTTAAAAATTATACCTAATATTTGGATTTATTTTTACAATATAAATTTTTCTAATAATTATATTTTTAATTTTTATTTTGAACCAAAACTTTCTAATTATTTTTTATTTATTTTTTCTTCATATATTTATTTATATATTGTTTTTTTATATCCAATAATTATATATAAAATTATTAATATAAAATATTTAATAATTTTTAGAAAAATATTTTATTTTAAATTTCTTATATTTATTTTTTTAATAACTCCATTAGAAATATATAATCAATTTATTATTTTATTTATTTTATTATTATTATTTGAAATTATTATTTTTTTAAATATATTTATTAAAAAATATTTATAATTAATTTATTATTTTTTTAATTTTATTAAAAAATTATTCTCTTTAATAATAATTTTTTTTTGTGTTTTATTAAAATCTTTTAAAAAAGAATTATTTAATTCTATATTTTTAATATATTTAACAGATAATATTTTTAACATAGCTCCATTGGTTAAAATAATTTGATTTTGAAAATGAAAATATTTATTTATTTTTTTAAACATAATTTTTAAATAACAATAAAGGCTAGATAACATAATTGGTTAATGTAAAGGACTGCAAATCCTTTAATGACGGTTCAAATCCGTCTCTAGCTTTTAATTTATAAGGATAGAGTGGGATTTGAACCCACGGTATATTTTAATATACTTCAGTTTTCAAGACTGATACTTTAAACCACTCAGCCATCTATCCAAAAAAATTAACGTCTTTTTAATTTTTTAGCACGGCATCCATTAAAAGGTAATTTAGTACGATCATAAATAAATAATATTTTTATATTTTTTTTTTTTAAATTTTTATTAAAATTATAACGACCTGTTCCTCTACCTTTAATAAAAATTTTTAAAAATCTTATTTTATTTAAAATAAGATATTTTCTTATTTTATAACTAATAAAATGTATATTATAAGGTGTATTTTTTTTTAAATTTGTTTTTTTTTTTAAAGATTTACTAGACCATTGTTTATATAATTGCCCTTTTTCATTAGTTAAACTAAATAAAGTATTTTTTAAAATACAATTTATATATAAATTAGCTATTAATTTTTTTTTTATTATTTTTTTCATTTAAATTTAAAAAATATTTTTTAATTTTTTTGATGTTTTAGAGTTTGTATGTGTTCTTTGTCCTCGAACAGGTAAACCTAAATTACGTCTTATTCCTCTATTTATTTTAATATTTAATAGATTATTAAATTGATCTTTTTTTGCTTTTTTTAATATTTGTTCAATTTTTATATTTTTATTTATATAATTTATTAAACGATTTAATTGATTTTTTTTTAATTGATTTATTGTTGTTTGAGGATTTACTCCAATATTATTACAAATTCTTTTAGCTTGATATTTATTAATACCATATAAAATTATTAATGAATATAAAATACTTTTAGAATTAGAAATAGCTTTATCAAAAATATATAACATTAATTTTTTTATCTACATATAATAATTTAATAAAAAAAAAATGATACAAAAAATAATAAAACCTATAACTCCTTCACAACGTCAAACAATATTATTTATAAATAATTTAACAAAAAAACAAAAACCTATTAAAAAAATAACAAAAGGTTTTAAAAGATCTAATGGAAGAAATAATCAAGGTAAAATAACTGTAAAACATAGAGGCGGTGGTCATAAACGTTTATATCGTAAAATAAATTTTTATAGATCTTATTTATCTAAAGGTGAAACTAAAGCAATATTATATGATCCTAATAGATCAGCTAATATTGCTAAAATTTTTAATCCACATATAGAAAAATTTTTTTATATAATAGCACCTGAAGGTTTAAAAGTTGGTGATAAAATATCAACTAATTGTAATATTGAAAAAAAAAATTCTTTATATAAATCAGAATTTAAAATAGGTAATAGTTTTCCTTTATCAGAAATACCTATAGGAACTATAATACATAATATTACTTTAACTCCAAACGGAAAAGCAAAATTAATTAGAAGTGCAGGTACTTCTGCACAATTATTACAAAAATTAGACAATGGTTATTCTAAAATTAGATTAAATTCTGGTGAATTAAGATTAATTTTATCTACTTGTTATGCTACTTTAGGTATAGTTTCTAATATAAATTATAAAAAAATAAAATTAGGTAAAGCAGGCCGATCAAGATGGTTAAATATTAGACCTCATGTAAGAGGTGTTGCTATGAATCCAGTAGATCATCCACACGGTGGGGGTGAAGGAAAAACTAGTGGGGGTAGACCTTCTGTTACTCCTAAAGGAATTATAACTAAAGGTAAACCTACACGTTCAAAAAAAAAAAATAATCAATTTATTTTAGAATCTAGAAAAAAAAAAAATGTCAAGAAATAGTAAAAAATCTCCTTTTTTTAAATATAATTTAAAAAATAATCAAAAAAAATGGATTAAAATTTTTAATAAAAATTTAGTAATAATGCCTAAAGATATTGATAATATTTATAATATTTATAATGGAAAAGATTTTGTAAAAATTAAAATATTAAAAGATATGATAGGTTATAAATTTGGTGAATTTATTAATACTAGAAAAAGATATATATATAAGAAAACTAAAAAAAAAAAATAATGGGTCAAAAAATTATACCAATTAGTTTAAGATTAAAAAATAAAAAAAATTGGCATTCACAATGGTTAGTAGAAAAAAAAAATTATTCAGAAATATTACATTTTGATTTGGAAGTTAGAAAATATATAGAAACTATTTTTAATGATAAAAAACAATCTATAATAAAAATAAAAATAAATAAAATTTCAAAAAATTTATATATTTATATTTTTGTTAATAATTATTTTAAAAGAGATATTCTAAATAAAAAAATAAAAATTATTTATAATTTAAATTCTTTTTTAAAAAAAGAATATAATGTTAAATTATTTATATTAAAAACCCATTTTAAATTAAATAAATATCAAAAGAATCTAAGATTTTTTATTAAATTTTTAAAAAAAAAAAGAAAAAAAAATAAAAAATTATTAAAATTTTTAAGTATTTGTCAAATAGCTTTTAGTATTGGAAAAATGAATATGATTGCTAAATATATATCTAGAACTATTAAAAAAAAAAAAATACACAGAGGTTATTTAAATTTTATAAATAAAATATTAAAAGAGTTTTATAAAATGAATTCTAAAATTTTAGGTTATAAATTACAAGTAAAAGGTAGACTTAATAGATCTAAAAGAAAAAGGAAATTTACTTATCAAGAAGGTCAAATACCTTTAAGTACTTTAAATAAAAATGTACAATATACTTTTGATGAATTTATAACAAAATCAGGTGTTTGTAGTATTAAAATGTGGTTTTATTTAAAAGATATTAAAAAAAAAAAATTAATAAGAAATAAAAAAATAAAAGGTATTTTTCAGAAAAATTTAAATAAATTTTCATCTTTAAAAAATAAAAAAGGTAAGAAAAAATTTATAAATAATTATAAAAAACTTATATTTAAAAATATTTCTTTTAATTAAAATTAATAAAAATAATAATGTTATTCCCAAAAAAAACAAAATATAAAAAACAATTTAAAGGTATTCTTAAAGGACAAACAACTAGAGGTAGTCAAATTATTTATGGAAAATATGCTTTAAAAGCTTTAAAAGAAAAAAGAATAACTTCTAAACAAATTGAAGCTACTAGAAGAGCTATGGTAAGAAAAATGAAACGTTTAGGTTATTTATGGATTAGAATTTTTCCTGATATACCTGTAACATCAAAACCAAATGAAAATAGAATGGGTAAAGGTAAAGGTGCTGTATCTTTTTGGGTCTCTAAAGTTAAATGTGGTCAAATACTATTTGAAATTAGTGGTATTTCTTTTGAAAATGCACAAAAAGTTTTTGAAACTGGAGCAAATAAATTACCAATTCCTACAAAATTTATTTATAAATAATAAAAAAGAAAAGGGCTTATAGTTTAATTGGTTAGAGCATACCGCTCATAACGGTAGAGTTGTAGGTTCAAGTCCTACTAAGCCTATTTCTTAAAAAATATTATGCAAATATTAAAAAAAAATATATTAAATATAACTAATAACAATTTTGATAATTATCAAATTTATTTAAAAAATTTAAATTTTTTAAATAAATTAAAAAAAAAAAATAAAATTTTTTTAAAAGATACTTTTTTGTTAAAATTAAAAGAATTTTATTTATTAAATTTAAATTTAAAAGAGAATTATTTTTTTGAAAATTTAAATTTAAATTTGGATCATAAAAAAAAAGAAAATTTATTATATACTATAACAAATATAAATAATAAAAAAGATATATTAATTAATTTAAATATTATTAATTATTTTACTTTAAATTTATATACATATTTATTATTTAATAAAATAAAAAAATATAAAATTAAAAAATTTATTATAAATAATAAAGAAATTTGTTATAAAAAATCAAAAAATTTATTTCCTTATTTAAAAGGACGCATAATTAAATTTAAAAAATCAAAAAAAAAAATTAATAAAAAAAATAAAAAATATTTTCTTATAAATTTTTTTTCATTAATAAAAAAAATAAAATTTGATTATTTATTTAAAAAAAAAGATATTAGTTTAATAAAAAATCCTTTTTTAAGAAGAAGATATAAAAAAAAAATGCGTTTAAGAAACATATTTAAAAAATTAAAAAAAAAAAAAAAATATTTTAAAATAAAAAATAATAAAAAAGAAAATTCTTTATTAAAATTTAATTTTTCTAGAAAACATTTTGTTTTTGATTTTAATAAAAAACAAAATATATATAATTTAAAAAAAAATTACGAATTATATAATAAAAAAAATTTTTTAAATTATTTTAAAATTATTATTAAAAAATAACATTATATATTATATAAAATGCCACAATTTGATCAATTTTCTTTTTTTAATCAAGTAAGTTTTGCTCTTTTTTTTTTTTTTAATTTTTATTTTTTTATAACTTATTATTTTTTACCTAAAATTGCTTTTAATATTAAATTTAGAAAAAAATTTATTATATTTAAAATAAATAAAAAAAATATATTAAATATAGAAATAAAAAATAAAAAATTATCATATACTGATTTATTAAAAGATTTTAGTAATTATTATGAATTAGCTATAAATGAAAATATTTATAATTATAATAATTATAAAAATGAATATTTATTAAAAAATTCTTTAATAAAATTAATATATATAGAAAAAATAAGAAATTTATTTAGTAAAAAATTTATTATATCTAAAAAATATTTATTAAATATTTAATAAATATAATAAAAATGTATAGCTCAGTTGGTTAGAGCACCGGACTTTTAATCCGATGGTCTTGGGTTCGAATCCCAATACATTTAAGGGGATATAATTCAATTGGTAGAATATATGTTTTGCAAATATACTGTTATCGGTTCAAGTCCGATTATCTCCAAAAATATAAATTATGCAAAAAAAAATAAAAAAAAATATTAAACAAAGAATATTATTTAAAAATTTTGAAAAAAAAAGATTAATTATAAAAATAATTTCTAATAATTTTAATTTTAAAAAAATAATTAGATGGAAAATAGAACAAAAATGGTTCAATTTTGATAAAAATTCTTCTTTAACTAGAATAAAAAATATTTGTATATTAACAGGTAGATCTAAAAGTGTTTATAGATTTTTTAAAATATCAAGATTACAATTAAGAAAAAAAGCCTCTGAAGGTTTTTTACCAGGTATAGCAAAATATAATTTTTAATATAAAAATCAATGATTATTACAGATACTCTTTCAAATTTTTTTTCAAAAATAAAAAATGGTTATTTAGCAAAAAGAAATAAAACAACTCAATATAAATCTAAACAAATTATTAAAATTTTAAATATTTTAATTAAAGAAGGTCTAATTAAAAGTTATACTTTCTGTAAAAAAAATCCAAATATTATAAATATTTATTATAAATATAATAATAATAATAAAATAATTTGTCAAATAATAAGAATATCTAAACCTAGTAAAAGAATATATATAAAAAATAAAGATTTATTTAAAATAAAAAAAAAAGGTTTATATATTTTATCTACATCTTATGGAATTATAACAGATTTAGAAGCAAAAAAATTAAATTTAGGAGGTGAATTAATATGTAATATTTATTAATTAAAAAATATGATAAAAGTATTAAAAAAAAAACAAAAAAAACAATCAATTTTTTTAAAAAGTTCATTAGGTTATTTAAATATTTTTAATATACATGAAAAAATAAAAATACCACAAAATATAAAAATTATAAAAAATAAAAATATTTTAAATTTAAAAGGACCTTTAGGCGAAATTAATTTAAATATAATGAATTCTATTTATATTTTTATAAAAAATAAAAATATTTTATTAAATTTTAATAATTTATTTTTAAGGAAAAAAAAAAAAAGTTTTTTAAATTTATATAAGTCTTTAATAAAATTAAAAATAAAAGGTATTTTACAAGGCTTTAAATTAAATTTATTTTTAAAAGGTTTAGGTTTTAAAGCTTTTATTGAAGAAAATATATTAATATTAAAACTAGGTTATAGTCATTCTATAAATATAATTATACCTAAAAATATAAAAATAATTAATCAAACTAATAAATTAATTTTTTTAAGTAATGATTGGTTATTTTTAACAAAATATGTTTATTATATTAAAAACCATAAAAAACCTGAACCTTATAAGGGTAAAGGTTTATTATTAAAAAATGAAATAATTAAACTAAAAGAAGGGAAAAAAAGTAAAAAATAATAAATGATCAATAAAAAATTAAAAATTAAAAAAATACAAAAAGAATTTTTATTAAATTCTTTATTTAAATCAAAAAATTTTTATGGTGAATCTTTAAATTTAAATAAAATAAATAAAAAAAATTTTAATTTTATTTATGGTTTTCGACATAATTTTTCTATTATAAATTTAAAATCTACTATTTTTTATATACAAAAAGCTTTATTTTTAATAAAATATTATTTAAAGAAAAAAAAAAATATATTAATAATAGGTAATTCTTTTGATATTAGTTTTTTATTAAATAAAAAAGAATATATTAATAATAATAAAAATATTATATTATATAATGAAGAATGGATAAACGGTTTATTAACTAATAAAACTATATCAAATTTTTTTAAAAAAAAAAATATTAAATTAATAATATTATTAAAATCTAATATAAAAGAATATTATTTATTAACAGAATTTTATAATAAAAAAATACCTATAATAGCTTTAGTTAATACTAATTCAAATATAAATTATATAAATTATCCTATATTTTCAAATACAAAAAATTTAAAATCTTTATTTTTTTTAATATATTTAATAAAAAAAGCTCTTCATAAATAATAAATGAATAAATTAAGACCTCGTAATAAAATTTGTTTTCAAAATAATCAGAATATTCATTCTAATTTAAATATTAACAAATTAAACAAAAAAAAATGGATTTTATTAAAAAAAAATATTTTTTGGAATAATAAAAAAAAAGAAAAATTATTAACAAGTTTAAAAATTTTTAAAAATTTAGCAATAGCTCGAAAAAAAACTTTTGAATACAAAAATTTATTAAAAAAATATACAAAAAATAAAAGACCACCAAAAAAAAAATTATATAAAGAAAGATTATTCGCTAAACAACAATTTAAAAATTTTTACGGATGTATTCCTGAATATCAATTAAAAAATTTATTTAAAAATTTAAAATTAAAAAAAACAAATAATATTATTCAAAAATTTATTATTTTATTAGAAAGTAGATTAGATATGATTATATATAGATCAAAAATAACAAAAACTATTTTTGAAGCTAAACAAATAATAAATCATGGAAAAATAAAAATAAATGATAAAATAATTACTTCATCAAATTTTATATTAAATAAAGGAGATATTATTTCATTAAATAATTTTAAATTATCTAAAAAATTTTTTTATAAAAGTAAAAATATAATAGATAATAACAATATTTTTTTAAAAAAATTTAGAAAAAATAAAGTTAATTATATAGAATTTAATAATAAATTAAATATTTGTATTTTTTTAAGAAAACCTTTATTTAATGAAATTAAATATCCTTTTGAATTAAATTTAAAATTAATTGATGAATATTTTAAAAAAAATTAATATTAATTATATCATGGACCCTATTTAAAAATAGGTATTTCCAAAAAGGGAATAAATTTCGACATAATTAATAAAATACAAATTCTATAGATCTTTTTAATAAATAAAAAAATATTAAAATAATTATTTTATGTAGAAATATCTATAATAAATATATCATAGATATTTATAAATAAATAATGATTTTACAAGAAATTTTTTATAATAATTTTGAAATATTAATTCCTGAATTTTTTATAACTTTAATAATTTTAATTTTTTTATTATTTGGTACTTTTTATAAAAATCAAAATAATAAAAAAATATTAATAACAAAAATATTAAATAATTTAATTATTTTTTTATTATTCATAACCTTATTATTAATTTTTAATATACATAATACTTCAAATACTTTAATGAATGGTACACTTTATAGTGATAATTTAATTCAATTTATTAAATTTATTTTAATTTTATGTACTATTTTTTGTTTAACAATACAATCTAATTATATTATTAAACAAAAAATGTTTTTTTTCGAAATTAATATATTAATATTAATTTCTTTATTAGGTTTAATGTTAATTGTATCTTCTTTTAATTTTATAACATTATATTTAGCTATAGAATTACAAAGTTTATCTTTTTATATATTAACTGCTTCAAAAAAAAAATCACCATTATCTATAGAAGCTGCTTTAAAATATTTTATTTTAGGTTCTATAGCTTCAAGTTTTATATTATTAGGTATTTCAATAATTTATGGTGTTTTCGGTACTTTAAATTTTGGTAATATTTTTTTAATTTTATCTAATGTTTTTTATTTTGAAAATATAAATTTAATAATTGGTTTTATAAACGGTTTTTTATTTATTTTAACAGGTATTTTTTTTAAAATGGGCTCTGCTCCTTTTCATTTTTGGTTACCTGATGTTTATGAAGGCGCTCCAAATAATATTACAGCTTTTTTTGCAATAGTACCTAAAATAGCTTATATAGGTTTATTAATTAGATTTATATTTGATGTTTTTATTGACATTTCTTCTTTTTTTGAAATAATTTTTTATATTTGTGCTGTTTTATCTATGTTAATAGGTTCTTTATCAGCATTACAACAAAAAAAAATTAAAAGATTATTAGCTTATAGTTCAATAAGTCATGTAGGTTTTATATTAATAGGTTTTACTTCTAATTTATTTGAAAGTATACCCGCGATATTATTATATATTATTATTTATATAATTATGAGTATTAATTTATGGACAACTTATTTATCTTTAAATATAAATCATAAACCAATTAAATATTTAACAGATTTATCAAATATATTTAATTTTAATAAATTATTAGCTTTTATAATAATAACAAATATTTTTTCAATGTCAGGTATACCTCCTTTAGCTGGCTTTTTTTCAAAATTATTTTTATTTATAGTAGCTATAAAAGCTAAATATTTTGGATTAGTTTTTTTTAGTATATTAATAAGTATTTTAAGTTCTTTTTATTATTTAAGAATAATAAAAATTATTTTTTTTGAAAATATTTTTAAAAAATTATTTATAAATAAAATAAATAAATTAAATAGTTATATATTAATTATAAATACACAATTTTTAATTTTATTTTTTATTTATCCAAATATTATATTAATAAATTTAAATAAATTTTATTTTTATTTATTAATATAAAAAATAAAAAGTTTAGATAGCTCAGTTGGTTAGAGTAAAAGACTGAAAATCTTTGTGTCGGTGGTTCGAATCCGCCTCTAGACATATATATATATATAATGTACACTTTAAAAATAACAATTAAATCTTTAAAAAATATAAATAATATAAAAATAAAATATTTATATAAAATAAAACAATTTTTAAAAAATAATAATATAAAAATAAAAGGAAATATACCACAAAAAAAAAGAAATACAATTTATACTGTTTTAAAATCACCTCATGTAAATAAAAAATCAATGGAACATTTTAATTATATTTTTTATAAAAAAAATTTTTATATATTAAATAATAATTTTTATAGTTTAATATATTTTTTAATTATTTTAAAAAAAAATCTACCTGAAAATATTTTAATAAAAACACAAATAAAAAAAAATTAAATATACTTATAGCTTAATAGGATAAAGCAATAGATTGCGGATCTATTAGATGAGAGTTCAAATCTTTCTAAGTATATTTTTAGAGTATGGCCAAGTTGGTAAGGCATCCGTTTTTGGTATGGAAAATCAGAGGTTCGAGTCCTTTTACTCTAAAACTTTTATAGGGCCTATAACTCAGTTGGTTAGAGTATACGCCTGATAAGTGTAAAGTCAGTAGTTCAAATCTACTTAGGCCCATAATATAGGGTAATTAACTCAATTGGCAGAGTATTTCGTTTACACCGAAAATGTTAGCGGTTCAAATCCGTTATTACCCATAAATATTTATAATTTATGTCTACAATTAATCAATTATTTTTACAAAAACAAAAACGTTTAAAAAAAAAAAAAATAAATAAAAGTCCAGCACTTCAAAAATGTCCGCAAAAAAAAGGTGTTTGTGTAAAAGTATATATAAAAACTCCTAAAAAACCTAATTCAGCTTTAAGAAAAGTAGCTAAAGTAAAATTAACAAATAATTATTCGGTTATTTGTTATATACCAGGAATAGGCCATAATTTACAAGAACATTCAATTGTTTTAATACGCGGTGGTCGAGTTCAAGATTTACCAGGTGTAAAATATCATATAATTAGAGGTAAGTATGATTTATTAGGAATATCTTCACGTAAAAATTCAAGATCAAAATATGGAACTAAAAAATCAAAATAATATGATTAAAAATATTTTTATTAAAATGTTATTAAAAAAAGGTGGTAAAAATATAGCTGAAACTTTATATAATAATATTTTAATAGAATTATTAAAAAAAACAAAACAAAAACCAATATTTATTTTAATAAAAACTATAGATAATTTATCACCAACATTAAAATTAATAAATGTACCTATAAGTAAACGAAGAAAAAAAAAAAAAAAAAGCCGCTATTTTTTAATTTTTTTTAAAAAAGAAAAACAAATTAAAAATTCAATTAATTATATATTATTTTTTTCTAAAAAAAGAAAAACAAATTTTTTAAAAAATATAGTTAATGAAATTTTAAGTACTTTTAATAATAAAAGTAAAAGTATTGATAAAAATAAAGAAGTTTATAAAGATATAAATAAATTACGTTATAATATTAAATATTAATATTTATAATTATTTTCAAGTATTTTATAAAAAATATAAATTATAAATATATTTATATATATTTTATTTGATTTAAATTATTTAATAAATGAAATTAAAAAAAATTAAAAATTTTTCAATAAATTTTGGACCACAACATCCAGCAGCTCATGGTGTTTTACGTTTAATTTTAGAATTAAATGGAGAAGTTATTCAAAAAGCAGATCCACATATAGGTTTATTACATAGAGGAACTGAAAAATTAATTGAATATAAAAATTATTTACAAGCTTTACCTTATTTTGATAGATTAGATTATGTTTCAATGATGAGTCAAGAACATGCTTATGTTTTAGCTATTGAAAAATTATTAAATTGTAATATACCTTTAAGAGCAAAATATATTAGAGTTTTATTTTCTGAAATAACTAGATTATTAAACCATTTATTATTTGTTTCTTGTCATGCTTTAGATGTAGGTGCTATGACTCCTTTTTTCTGGGGATTTGAAGAACGTGAAAAATTGATGGAATTTTATGAAAGAGTTTCAGGAGCTCGTATGCATTCAAGTTATTTTAGACCTGGTGGTGTAAATCAAGATTTACCTTTAGGTTTATTAAATGATATTTATTTATTTTGTTTACAATTTCCTACAAGATTAGATGAATTTGAAGAAATGTTAACTAATAATCGTATTTGGAAACAAAGATTAGTTGATATAGGTATAGTTAAAGCTAAAGATGCTTTAGATTTAGGTTTTAGTGGTGTTATGTTAAGAGGTTCTGGTATTTCTTGGGATTTAAGAAAAACTCAACCTTATGAAATTTATGATAAATTGAATTTTACTATACCTATTGGAACAAATGGTGATTGTTATGATCGTTATTTAATTAGAATAGAAGAAATGCGTCAATCTATAAATATTATATTACAAACATTAAATCAAATGCCTTCAGGTATTATTAAAATTGATGATAAAAAAATAATTAACCCAAGTAGATCAAATATTAAACAATCAATGGAATCTTTAATACATCATTTTAAATATTATTCAGAAAATATTTCAGTAAATAGTGGTGAAACTTATACAGTTATTGAAGCGCCTAAAGGAGAATTTGGTGTTTTTTTAGTATCAGATGGTAGTAATAAACCTTATCGTTGTAAAATAAAATCTCCAGGATTTCCACATTTACAAGCATTGGATTTTATGTGTAAAAATCATATGATAGCTGATGTTGTAACTATTATTGGAACACAAGATATTGTTTTTGGTGAAGTAGATAGATAATTATATTTTATGATTAATAAATATATTAATAAGTTTAAATTAGAACAAATAAAACAAATAGAAAAAAATTACAATTATATTTATTTTTTTCGTTATAATGATATCGATTATAATGAGAAAAATAATTTAAAAAAAGAAATAAAAAAATTAGATTATAATTTTTTTATTTTAAAGCAAAGTTTAATAAAATATTTTTTTACACATTTAAAAGGTCAAGGATCTTTAATAATTATTTATGGAAATAAACCTTTAAATATTAATTTAATTATTCAAAAAATTAAAAAAATAGAATTTATATATTTATTTAATAAAAATTTAATTTTTTCAAGTATAAAAATTAAAAATATGATAAATAAAAATATAATATTAAATTATCAAATAAAAAAACCTTTATTTTATTTTTACAATATTTTAAATAAAATAAAATAGGCGAATATAACTCAATTGGTAGAGTGTCAGATTGTGAGTTTGAAAGTTATGGGTTCAATCCCCATTATTCGCCAAAATTTTTATATTATGCAAGACTTATTATTTTATTTAATTATTTTACCTATTTTTGGAATATTTTTTTTATTTTTTTTTAAAAATGAAAAAAATATCAAGAATTTCAGTGTATTTTTTTCTTTTTTTATTTTTATAGTATCCTTATTTTTATGGATATATTTTGATAAATCTGCATCTGAATTTCAATTTAGTTTTAATTATAATTGGCTTATCAATTATAATATTTATTTTAGTTTAGGTATTGATGGTATTTCTATTTTTTTTATAATAGCTACTACTTTTTTAATACCTATTTGCTTTTTAGCTAGTTATGAGGTTATTAAAAAAAATGTAAAAGAATATTGTATTTTATTTTTTTTTTTAGAATTTTTTTTATTAATAACTTTTAGTACTTTAGATTTAATTATTTTTTATATTTTTTTTGAAAGTGTATTAATACCTATGTTTTTAATTATAGGTATTTGGGGTTCTCGTGAAAGAAAAATAAAAGCTTCGTATTATTTTTTTATATATACTTTAACAGGCTCTTTATTTATGTTTATAGCTATAATACATATTTATTTAACAACAGGTACAACTTTATATATATATTTATATAATTATAATTTTGATATTTTTTATCAAAAATTATATTGGTTAGCTTTTTTTTTTTCTTTTGCAGTAAAAGTACCTATGTTACCGTTTCATATTTGGTTACCCGAAGCACATGTAGAAGCTCCTACAGCAGGTTCTGTTATTTTAGCTGGTATTTTATTAAAATTAGGTTCTTACGGTTTAATTAGATTTTCATTACCTTTATTTCCAAAAGCAACAGTGTTTTTTACTCCTTTAGTTTTAATTTTTTGTTTAATATCTGTAATTTATGCTTCTTTAACTGCTATTAGACAAACTGATTTAAAAAGAATAATAGCTTATGCTTCTGTAGCTCATATGAATATGATTATTATAGGTTTATTTTCATTAACTATAGAAGGAATCGAAGGTAGTTTATTACAAATGTTAAGTCATAGTATAGTATCAAGCGCTTTATTTTTATGTATAGGTATTTTATATGATAGATATCATTCAAGATATGTAGCTTATTATAGTGGTTTAGCACATACTATGCCTATTTATTCTATATTTTTTTTATTTTATATTTTTGCTAATATATCTATTCCAGGTACAAGTAGTTTTGTAGGTGAATTATTAATTTTAGTTGGTATTTTTCAAGAAAATACTATTATAGCTACATTAGCTGGTACAAGTATGATTTTAGGTGGAGCTTATTCTTTATTATTATACAATAAAATATGTTATGGTAATATTCAAAATAATTTTTTAAATAATTTTTATGATATAACTTATAGAGAATTTTTAATACATATTATTTTAATAATAATAACATTAGTTATGGGTATATATCCTAAAATTTTTTTAAGTTGTATGCATGAAACTATTTATAGATTAGTTTCTCATATGGAAATTTGTATTTATTTTATTTAAATAAAAAAATTAAAATAAAAAATAAATTAAAATAAAAAATAAAATGTCTAATAAAATAAATAATTTATATCAACATCCTTATCATCTAGTAGATCCTAGTCCTTGGCCTTTTATGATTTCTTTTGGTTGTTTATTTTTTACTTTTGGTACAGCTATGTGGTTTCACGGTTATACTGGCAGTAATTTTTTAGTAATAACAGGTTTAATTACAATATTATTTATAATGTATACTTGGTTAAGAGATGTTGTTAGAGAAGCTGTTTATGAAGGTCAACATACTTTTAAAGTACAATTAGGTTTAAGAAACGGTATGCTTTTATTTATTTTAAGTGAAGTAATGTTTTTTTTTGGCTTTTTTTGGGCTTTTTTTCATTCAGCATTAGCTCCTACTCCTGATATAGGTTCTGTATGGCCTCCTTTAGGTATTCAAACTATAGATGCTTGGGGTATACCTTTATTAAATACTATTATTTTATTAACTTCAGGTGCTACAATAACTTGGGCACATCATTCAATTATTGTAGGTTCTAGACAAAATGTTATATTAAGTTTAATATTAACAATATCTTTAGCTATTTTTTTTACATTTATACAAGGTTTTGAATATATAGAATCTTCTTTTACTATTTCTGATAGTATATACGGTACTACTTTTTTTTTATTAACAGGTTTCCATGGTTTACATGTTATTATAGGTACAATTTTTATAATAGTAGGTACTATTAGAGCTATTAAACATCATTTTACTAGACAAAATCATTTTGGTTTTGAAGCAGCAGCTTGGTATTGGCATTTTGTAGATGTAGTATGGTTATTTTTATTTATAGTTGTTTATTGGTGGGGTGGTCAATAAATTAATATATAATAATTTTTTAATGAGTCCTTTAGAACAATTTGAAATTTTACCTATTTTTCAATTTCCTTTTATAATAACAAATGCCTTTTTAGTGTTTATTTTAGGTATTTTTTTTTTAGTTATATATTTTTTTATTCAAAATAAATTTATTCCAACTTATTTACAACAAATTTTTGAAACTATTTATAATACTACTTTAGAATTAACTTATGCAAATATTGGTAAAGATGGAAAAGATTTTTTTTCATTAATTTTTGTATTATTTTTTTTTATATTATTATGTAATTTAATTGGTATGATACCTTATAGTTTTACAATAACAAGTCATTTAGTAATTACTTTTGCTTTATCTTTAACTGTTTATTTAGGTTTTAATATTATAGGTATTAAAAAACATAAATTAAAATTTTTGGGTTTATTATTACCTAGTGGGGCTAGTATTAATTTAGTTCCTTTATTAGTTCCTATTGAATTAGTTTCTTATATTTTTAGAGTAATAAGTTTACCTGTAAGGTTATTTGCAAATATGATGGCTGGACATACTTTATTAAAAGTTATTGCAGGTTTTGCTTGGTCTATGTTAAATGTAAATACTTTAATTTTTATAGCTCATTTTATACCTTTAATATTATTAGTTATTTTAGTAGGTTTAGAATTAGGTGTTGCTATGATTCAAGCTTATGTTTTTACTATATTAACATGTATGTATATAAATGATGCTTTAAATTTACATTAATTTTATTTAAAATATAAAAAAATATATAATAAAAAATTATTATTAAATTATATATTTTTTTATATTTTATTAAATATAAATTTTTTTCTTATTTTTAATTCTTAAAAAATATTATTAAAAATGAATATAAACTTTTTAAATATAGAAAATCAAATAATTTTATTTGATGCAGCAGTGCCTTGGCAAATGGGCTTTCAAGATCCCGCTACACCTGTTATGGAGGGTATTATTAATTTTCATCATGATTTATTTTTTTTTTTAGTACTAATTGTTGTTTTTGTTTCTTGGATTTTAGGTAGATGTATTTTTTTTTATAATGAAAATAATAATAAAAAAGCTGAAACTTTTGTACATGGTACTGTTTTAGAAATTGTTTGGACAATAACTCCAGCTATTATTTTAATTATAATTGCAATTCCTTCTTTTTCTTTATTATATGCTATGGATGAAGTAATTGATCCTATATTAACTTTAAAAGTAATAGGTAGTCAATGGTATTGGAGTTATGAATATTCTGATGCTATAAATGATAATATTTTTTTTGATAGTTATATGGTTTTAGAAGAAGATTTAGATAAAGGTCAATTTCGTTTATTAGAAGTTGATAATAGAATAGTTGTTCCTGTTAACACACATATTCGTCTTATTATAACTGCTACAGATGTTTTACATAGCTGGGCTGTACCTTCATTAGGTGTAAAATTAGATGCTTGTCCTGGTAGATTAAATCAAACTTCAATATTTATTAAAAGAGAAGGTATTTTTTATGGCCAATGTAGTGAAATTTGTGGTATAAATCATGGGTTTATGCCTATAGTAGTAGAAGCAGTTTCTTTAACTGATTATATTACTTGGTTTAATAAAAAATTAGAAGCTTAATTATTTATAATAATTTTTATTTTTAACTTATTTTTAACTTATTTTTAATTATTTTATTTAAATGTATTCAAATATTTATAATTGGTCATCTAGATGGCTTTTTTCAACAAATCATAAAGATATTGGGACTTTATATTTAATTTTCGGTGCTTTTTCTGGTGTAGTAGGTACAACTTTATCTGTATTAATCCGTATGGAATTAGCTCAACCAGGTAATCAAATATTAATGGGAAATCATCAATTATATAACGTTATTGTAACTGCACATGCTTTTATTATGATTTTTTTTATGGTTATGCCTGTTTTAATTGGTGGTTTTGGTAATTGGTTTATTCCTTTAATGTTAGGTGCTCCTGATATGGCTTTTCCTAGAATGAATAATATAAGTTTTTGGTTATTACCTCCTTCTTTATTTTTATTAGTATCTTCAGCTATTGTAGAATCAGGTGCAGGTACTGGTTGGACAGTTTATCCTCCTTTATCAAGTATTCAAGCTCATTCAGGTCCTTCAGTAGATTTAGCTATTTTTAGTTTACATTTAGCTGGTATTTCATCATTATTAGGTGCTATAAATTTTATAACAACTATATATAATATGAGATCTCCAGGTTTATCTTTTCATAAATTACCTTTATTTGTTTGGTCAGTATTTATTACAGCAATTTTATTATTATTAAGCTTACCCGTATTAGCAGGTGCTATAACTATGTTATTGACTGATAGAAATTTAAATACTTCTTTTTTTGATCCATCAGGTGGAGGTGATCCTGTATTATATCAACATTTATTTTGGTTTTTTGGACATCCTGAAGTTTATATTTTAATTTTACCTTCTTTTGGTATTATAAGTCAAGTTATTTCTACTTTTGTTAAAAAACCTATTTTTGGTTATTTAGGAATGGTTTATGCTATGATTTCTATAGGTATTTTAGGTTTTATAGTATGGGCTCATCATATGTATACAGTTGGTTTAGATGTAGATACTCGAGCTTATTTTACAGCAGCTACAATGATTATTGCAGTACCTACTGGTATTAAAATTTTTAGTTGGTTAGCTACAATGTGGGGTGGTTCTATTAAATTAAAAACTCCTATGTTATTTGTTATTGGTTTTTTATTTTTATTTTTAATAGGTGGTGTAACAGGTATACAAATGTCTAATTCAGGTTTAGATGTTGCTTTACATGATACTTATTATATAGTAGCACATTTTCATTATGTATTATCAATGGGTGCTGTTTTTGGTATTTTTGCTGGATTTTATTATTGGGTAGGTAAAATGACTGGACGTCAATATCCTGAAATTTTAGGTCAAATTCATTTTTGGTTATTTTTTATTGGTGTTAATTTAACTTTTTTTCCAATGCATTTTTTAGGTTTAGCTGGAATGCCTCGTAGAATTCCTGATTTTCCTGATTCTTATGCAGGTTGGAATGCTATATCTTCATTAGGTTCTTATTTATCTTTATTTTCTGCTTTATTTTTTTTTTATATTATTTATATAACATTAGTAAAAGGTGAAGAAGTTAAAAAAAATCCTTGGGTTTAATTTA